GCCGATAATACTCATACTAAGTATCCGTCAAAAATTTGTATCCACTTTTCATGGTATTAGGCGGAAAAAATGGTGGTCGATTTTTCCATTGTGGAAGAATCGGATAAGTCAGATTTCGAGGAAGTGTTTACAGAATCTTCTTCTGTCCGAAGAAATGATTCATCGAAATCATGAGTCGCCCGTTCCATTGATATGGACACATCTGAGATCACCAAATGCTCAGGAGTTCCTCTATTCAATCCTTTTCCTTCTTCTTGTTGCTGGATATCTCGTTTGTACACATCTTCTCTTTGTTTCCCGAGCCTCTAGTAAGTTACAGACAGAGTTAGAAAAGATCAAATCTTTGATGATTCCATCATACGCGATTGAGTTGCAAAAACTTCTGGATGGGTATCCTACATCTCAACTGAATTCTTTCTGGTTAAAGAATCTCTTTTTAGTTGCTCTGGAACAATTCAGTATTCTACCAAATCCCATCAATCGAATCACTTTTTCGAGAAATACGAAACATCTAAGTCGTACAAGTAAAGAGATCTATTCATTGATAATAAAAATAAAAAACGCGAACGGTGATTTTTTTTCTGATAAAATAGAATCTTGGTCACTCATGAACGTTGATTGGATTGATGATAAAACAGAATCCTGGTTGTTTGAGAACAGTAATTGGATTGATGCTGATGAGGAAGAAAAACAATTCATGGTTCATTTCTCCACCTTAACGACAAAAAAAGGGATTGATCAAATTCTATTGAGTCTGACTCATACTCATAGTGATCATTTATCAAAAAATGACTCTGGTTATCAAATGATTGAACAACCGGGATCAATTTACTTACGATACTTAGTTGACATTCATAAAAAGTATCTAATGAATTATGAGTTCAATAGATCCTGTTTAGCAGAAAGACGGATCTTCCTTGCTCATTATCAGACAATCACTTATTCACAAACCTTGTGTAGGACTAATAGTTCTCATTTCCCATCTCATGCAAGACCAAGACCCTTTTCGCTCCGCTCAGCCCTATCCCTTTCTAGGAATATTTTAGTGATAGGTTCTAAAGGACTTGGACGATCCTATTTGGTCAAATACCTAGCGACAAACTCCTATTTTCCTTTCATTATGTTATTTACGGACGAGTTTCGGAATGACGAGCCTAAACGGTTTTTTATTGAAGAGGATGATTTGGATGAGATTGAGGACGATAGCAACACTACGGATGATGACGATTTTGATGATATTGGCGATATCGATGCTGACTTTGGTTTTGATATGGAGCTGTGGATAACTATGATGGAAGCGCGAGCTGTATATACGGCGCCGGAAATAGAAACGGTCCCATTTAATACCACCTTTCAATTAGAATTAGTTCGATTAGAATTCGCAAAAGCAATGTCCCATTGCATAATATGGATTCCAAACATTCATGATCTGTCTGTGAATGAGTCGAATTACTTATCCCTCGGTCTATTAGAGAACTATCTCTACAGAGATTGTGAAAGAGGTTCCACTAGAAATTTTCTTGTTATTGCTTCGACTCATATTCCCAAAAAAGTGGATCCCGGTCTAATAGCTCCGAATAAATTCAATACATGCATTAAGATGCGAAGGCCTCTTATTCCACAACGGCGAAAGCACTTTTTCATTCTTTCATATAGTAGGGGATTTCACTTGGAAAAGAAAATGTTCCATACTAACGGATTCGGGTCCATAACCATGGATCCCTGTGCACGAGATCTTGTAGCACTTACCAATGAGGCCATATCAATTAGTCTTGCACAGAAGAAATCAATTATAGACACTAATACAATTAGATCAGCTCTTCATAGACAATTTTGGGAGTTTCGATACCGGGTAAGATCGGTTAGGGATCATGGGATCATTTTCTATCAGATAGGAAGGGCTGTTGCACAAAATGTACTTCTAAGTAATTGCCTAAGTAATTGCCCCATAGATCCTATATCTATCTTTCTAAAGACAAACTTCAGTGCGGTAGGGGATTCTTATTTGTCCAAATGGTACTTCGAACTTGGAATGAGCATGAAGAGATTAACGATACTTCTTTATCTTTTGAGTTGTTCTGCCGGATCGGTCGCTCAAGATATTTGGTCTCCACTCGGACCCGATGATCCAAATGCAAATGGGCTCGCCGCTTCTTATAAATTCGCTGAGGATGATTCTGATCTAGTTAACGGCCTATTAGAAGTAGAAGTCGCTCTGGTGGGATCCTCACGGACAGAAAAAGATTGCAGTCAGTTTGATAATGATCGAGTGACATTGCTTCTTCGGTCCGAACCAAGGAATCCGTTATATATGATGCAAAATGGATCTTGTTCTATCATTGATCAGAAATTTCTCTATGAAAAAGAAGGCGAATCGGGGTTTGAAGAAAAAGGCGAATGGGAGTTTGAAGAAGATGGCGAATCGGGGTTTGGAGAAGAGGAAGGAGAAGGATCCCCCCTCCTATCCGGGAGGGGGGGGAGTTCATTCCATAACATAATT